TAAATGGATTGGACATTTGATCTTTTCGCTGAGATAAAGGCATAAAAATCAGAAAGAATATATAGAATTAGAATCGGTTTTTTAGCATTTAACCCCCCTTTATGTTATGGATTTCATTGTTCAAAAAATGATTCGCAGAGAAGAGAGATATTTTGTTTACGGATTTTTGAGTAGAATACGATTGTGAAGTGGATAAGAAAAGAAGGTTTGTATGGCTTAAACACGTGTGGAGATATCTATAATATCTGTCTTTCTTCTCTTTTATTGTTTTATTGTCGTTTTATGTTCTATTCGGGGCAACACAGGTTGTGCTCTCCGAAAACATAATTTCAATTTTCTATTCAATTCAAAATTCAAATTGAAGTATGATACTTTTCTGATATCTGATAATTCTATATCGGGAACATATATAAATAATATATATCCGTCTAACAATTTATCTTGGGGGGTTTACATATACTGATAATTGTTGTTATAATTATTATTAATAATTAAAATTGAGAAGGATTTTTTGATTGCAAAAATCCATACTGAACTGATTGGTTATATATCATATATCAAGTTGTATTTTCTTATGTCATTAGGAAACCAAAATTGGGAGATTCAAATCCAAGAATCATTCATGCATTCTAAGGCAATAGTTACTGGGTCCTATTTTCTGAAAGTTGAATTTTGTATTTTGCGAATGAAAATCCACATTTGATTTTTCAATAGAAAGGTAAGAGAAAGTTTTGAACATTATGAATTTGGAGATAGACTCAATCGAAATTGAAAGGATGAATCAAACCCAATCAAAAGGGAAGAAGGATTAGGATTTCTTTGACTTTTAGGAAAAATTAAGGAAAACAGAACTCAAGGTGCAAGTACAATAAAAAAGCAGTTCAGTAATCCGGGAAAGTTTTCATCTATTTTGTATTTGTAGCATTTTGGCGACATGGCCGAGTGGTAAGGCAGAGGACTGCAAATCCTTTTTTCCCCAGTTCAAATCCGGGTGTCGCCTGATCAACAAAAAACTGGAAATCTCTTTTTTTCTTCTGTTGATATAACCCGCCGAATGATTCGCCAGCAGAAGCAGAGAAAGCAGACTGTTGATACTTGTTTTGGTCTGGGTGTTTTTAGAAAAAATTGTAAATATCCTTGCATTGCATATTTAGGCTTAGCTTTCAAGTAAATATTCGAATGCTCGAGGGGCTATCAAGACTTCGCAATTACCTTCTACTACAAATCAAAATTTTCTATTATTAATCCATTGTATAATGACTGGACCTTGGAGAGCCCGATAGGAAATCGAAATAGTTGTGGAAGGGGGCGGAAGATACTTTATTATATATATATACGAGGAACTCACGAAAATATCTCAGTGCTCAAGCATCCAATCAATTCAAATGAGGGTCAACAAAAAAAGAATAGGACCTATTATTCCTACATGTTCCATTAGTAACATTCCCTTGAGATGTTACTGCGGATTTTGCTTGGGTTTAATCTTTCCCGATTATAAATCATATAGAAATTTCTTATAAAATGAGCGAATTTATTGGATTGGTTTATTAATAGTCTTCGTTCTTTTTGACTCTGCGCCATTGATTCTACTATTATTAGTGAGGAATAATGGAACAATTCCTTTATATTTATAGAGATAGGGGACATAATTCATATGGATATAGTAAGTCTTGCTTGGGCTGCTTTAATGGTAGTCTTTACTTTTTCCCTTTCACTCGTAGTGTGGGGAAGGAGTGGACTCTAGGGGTTCTGCTAATTGAGTTAAGGAAGCAAACTGTATCACTATCAATTGCTTTCTAGATGGTTCTGCAACACGTTTGGAACAAAATAAAAATATCTTCATTTTGAAATTCCATTGGACTCGACTGGAGTAATGTATTATAGGAATCAGCCTCTTTCAATCAAAGAGCTATTTCAACGATTCCCATGTTTGTAGTTCGAAAGGAAAAGGATCCCAGGAAATTTATTCGAACCTAATTCTTACTAAATTTTCTATTCCAATCAATGGCCTCTTCCTAGGTGATACTGAGGAGGGCCGGACCCTTTTTTTATTTGGTTCTCTCTTTACTGTTCAAAGAAAAAGTGGTTTTGTTAAGTGTATACGCACTTTGTATGAGAAAGAAAGGATATAAACATAGTGGTTGTCTAACGAGATACTATTTAGAATAAGATCGTCAGGTGAGTCACATATTGCGCATTTACCTTTCGAATTTTGGAAATTGGATTTAGACTTTATCGACTTATTTCATATCATGGTTCAGGCCTTAAAAATCAGTGAGGTTTACTCTTCCTTTTCGATGCCCGTGGAACTACTGTCAATGGTTTACTTCTTGGGAATGTTAAAAAAAAAAAAGATTACTACGTGATTTTTTGAATATGCCTATATCTATCGCTTTTGCTTCATTGATTTGATTCTCTCAATAGATACTGAGATTCATATTGGAAATCAAAAATATAGTAATTCAAACTATAAGACATAGGAGTAATTCAGATTGATCAGAACAAATAGATATAGCAAATAAATGGAATTGGATGCTATGTCAATCCCATATATGGAATTGATATTCACATATATCAAGATAATATTGTAGATTGATATATAGATCCATATCAAATGCAGCCTCTATCTTTATTTTATTCCAGGGGGCAGCTTTATAACAAGAATCTAACTAATAAATAGTATGGTAGAAAGAAATAGATGAATCTTTCTACCATACTATCTATCTATTAGAATACTGCCGATTCTAGTCCACTCATTTCATTTAAGACATGAAATTGGAATCTTTTTCATTTTATTTCGTCAATTTTGGCTAAGAACTCAGAAGTCAAGTTTCATTCAAATTAGTTAATAATTAATCGTTTTGACTGACTGTTTTTACATAAATGATAAGTAGAAAAGCGGTAGGAACTAGAATAAATAGTGCAGTAGCAATAAATGCAAGAATATTTACTTCCATAATCTCATCGGTTTTTTACTTCGCAATAACTCGGGATTTAATCCCATAGAGATGATAAATCTTTGGCCTGTAAATTCAATGAATGAATATTACCTCTCGATGATCTTGAATCAGATCAATATCATGAATAACAATATCTGAACTATCAAATAAATTCGTCGTCGAGAATTGAATAGTATAACATAGGAAGTTCTTTTATCCATACCGCCCCAAACTCGGATTGCTGACCTAACCCAAAATTCCTTTATTTATTTATCATTTTTTATTATCTGTTCTTTTTTTCTCTCTAATCTATCTAGTTCCTTCTTGTACAATCATCTGATGAAGTCTCATCAAATAGCTCTTCCACTTCCAGTGGTCACATAGTTACAAACCCAAACAAACAATAAAAGCTAAATGGAAAAAGAAAGGAGTTTAGAACGAAACTATTTTTGACTTGGAAGACAAAGAAGTGTGATAAAGATGAGACCGTATAAAATGAATATTCATCAAATTGACTATTTTCCGATTTGTTCGTTCGTCGATGGGGCCTTAAAACAAAATGAAAAATAGGAAAAATGATTCATTCGCCTTTCTAAGAGGAGTAGGATCTTTGGTTGATCTGTCCTTCCCCCTCCTTTCTTCGTCGATTATTAGCCCCGGGACACCTATACCAAAAGCTCAGTGTGCAATTTGCATGAAATCTATTTTGCAACTTCAAACTAGTAAGTCAGGTTCCATAAATCCGTAGCCAGAAAAAGAAATTGTTTTTTTTTTTTGTTTTTTCTGGAAAGTATTTTCTTATATTCAATTTTGTATTAGACAACAAAGGAATTCCTTTTGTGTATGCGCGCCTCAAAAAAGTATAGTACTCGATTCCATTACATGCATCGGGGGCAATCGAAAAAGCCAGCATTTCTTGGAATACTGACTATAATGCTACCAATAATTGTACTAATCCAACCGCATATGTCTTTCTCCTACCAAAAGGAAAGAAAAAAGAAATAAGGATTTCCCCTTTGCTTTGACAATGGAATTCTTCCCCCGGTCCCCTTCAGAAAAAGGGAGAGATTTTTTGATATATTTATTGGATCCGTCGGGACTGACGGGGCTCGAACCCGCAGCTTCCGCCTTGACAGGGCGGTGCTCTGACCAATTGAACTACAATCCCAGGGAAATACGGGATCTAGCAGAAAATTTGATTCTTTTTTATCTCCGGATCGGGTATTTCTGAAGTACAAAGGGAGTTATATCATCTCATGGCGGATTGGCGAATTATTGGGCCGAGCTGGATTTGAACCAGCGTAGACATATTGCCAACGAATTTACAGTCCGTCCCCATTAACCGCTCGGGCATCGACCCAGGAAGAATCAATTTTCAACTTATTGGTAATCCATGATCAATTTCCTTTCGTAGTACCCTACCCCCAGGGGAATTCGAATCCCCGCTGCCTCCTTGAAAGAGAGATGTCCTAAACCACTAGACGATGGGGGCCCGCTTGACCAACGGCCATCATACTATGATGATAGTATGATCCGTTTTTTAAAATTGTCAATATAATCAAATGATTCTAGCCGAGGGATCTTTCCCCCCTTCAGAATTGCATAGAATTGTTTTTTATTCGTCATTGACGAATTATTCATTAGAATCGACATTAGAAATCTAGTAGTAGTATTTTTTTTTAATTATTTCAATTGAATTTATTTCTATTCGAGTCGGTCTTGAAACAATTCATTGCATTTTCTCCTAGACTTCCTAGGTAAATCCATTTTATTATTCAACAATGAGCCACTAGACACTATGTATCTACTGCACGTACTTAATGCATATATACTTATGTTTATAATATAAGTACATATAGATATTTTATCCACATAGTGAATAATTCCGGAATTAAATAAAAAAGGCCCTTTTAACTCAGTGGTAGAGTAACGCCATGGTAAGGCGTAAGTCATCGGTTCAAATCCGATAAGGGGCTTTGTAAAACCCCAATCTAGTATTCATATTTGATGGGAGAATTTTCTTTTTATTTGTAATAAAAAAAGTAACTAACTGGATAATAC